AGAAGGTCTACGGTTCGAGTCCGTATAGCCCTAATACATTATACATTCCATTTTTGTTTTGTATAGAGATTTTAGTAGTTTTATTTTATATTTTAATAGTAGGAACAATAAAATAAACACAATAATTCATTTCAACGGACCCAATTGGTATTTGTCAAATCTCGGATCAAATAACCATATTTCTTTATCCATTTTCATGAATGAATTACTTTTTCCTCTTTTATTGCCCATGATCAAAGAGTTATTTATACACTTTTTTGGGGTTTGGTATACCCAAACCCAGTCAATTTATGAAATTAAAATCATGAAAGAATACTGTCTAAAGACTTCAACCTGACCCAAGCAAATCCAATCCTAAGTCGCATGGATCTAGGACCTATTCTTTTCTTGATCTTGAGTATTTGTGGATAATTAGATTCTTTCAATTTTAAATTTGTTTCAAAGATAATGTAGGGCTAATTAATTAGCCCTACATCCATCAAGGCTCCTCCTTCTATATTCTAAGAGTTGAGCGGGTTTGGGAATTTGGTCTGTCGAATTGCTCGATAATGTGTGATTCTTTCTATTAGACTATTAGGAGAAGATTATTAGAGGGATCCTATATTATGCCGAACGTTCATGATTCCATAAAATTAAAAATTAAATATAACTATACTATTATAGTTATACTAATAAAAATATAGTAATAATATTATCATATTCTATTGATATTGAATTCTTAATGATTATTATTTTAAATTTTCTTGAATTTCTTTATAATTTTTTCTTTACTATAAAGAAGATTCTTTTATAGATGTTATAACGAAACTTCGTAAGAAGATATCTCAAAAAATCTTTGAAGTTGAAGATAGAACTGTGTATCAACAGGAGAATCGATGTTTTACTACTAATCACAAGGTTTACCTTCGACACAGTACTAAATACTGGAAATTATAATCAAGGATTACTCTATCAATTACCATCTACTTCAGAGATACCTTTTAGATTTTAATTTGAAAAAGATTTAAAGTCCAAAGGGTCAGTATCTTCTTACGAATTAGTTAATCAGGCAGGGTTCCTTTGTGCAGAATAAGAAAGAGCGGGTCAGTCTTTAACAATTTCATTGTCAATGTGAAGTATTGATACAAAGAAAAATGTGGTAGAGATGAAGGAGATGAAAATTCGTTTATATGATTGACTAGTCAAGCATGAGCTAGTTCGTAGATCTTTAGGCTTTGATTGCCGAAGAATAGAGACTTTACAAAAAAAAACCAAAGATTGGGACTCAATTGCTGTCATTTTATATGTATATGGTATATGGTTACAATTATTTACGCTCGTGTGCCTATGATGTAGCACCAGACGGATTTTTAGCTAGTGTGTATCACCTTACGAAAATACGTTATGGTATAGATAAACCAGAGGAGGTATGCATAAAAGTATTTGCCCCCAGGAGTAATTCTCGAACCCCGTCCGTTTTCTGGATTTGGAGAAGTACGGATTTTCAGGAACGGGAATCTTATGATATGTTGGGAATTTCTTATGAGAATCATCCTCGCCTTAAACGTATCTTGATGCCTGAAAATTGGATAGGCTGGTCCTTACGTAAAGACTATATTGCTCCACTCCCAATTTCTATGAAATACAAGATGCTCTTTGAATGATAAGTACTTATACGACACGACTCCAGATTTCATTTCAATCAAAGAACATTTTTACATTCCCTTCTAGATGAAACAGAGTAACTGGACTTTAATTCATAATTCATATGAGGGTGGCTAAAAAAAGAGGTTCTCATTGATATTCCCCAATTGGAAAGATATCATATACATTTTGTATGAGCAGAAAAACTAGGATGACTTAAAAGAGTTCTGTACCATGAACTTTGTATCGCGCACATCACTTAGGGGGGGGCGCCGGAAATTGAGCAAGAGTGAGAAAAAAAAAATATGAAAAAAAAAAAAAAGACGGAAGAGACGAAATGCAGAAATGAAAAATGAAAGGAATTGGGGTTGATTTGTACTGTGTCTGAAAAACATCCTTTATATTCTTATCCTTTCAATCTGAATCTTTTTATCTAATTTTTTTATGAAATTTGAGATATATACGAAAATTTAACATCCTATTTAAAATTTCAATAAGATCAAAGTATGAACAGAGAGGAAAAAAATAAAAATGAAAAGGAAAGTAAAGAATATGTATCCCGATCCGTATCAATGAATTTCATTTGTATGAGGTATTAATATTTATCCGATACATTATTCACGTGTCAGGAACCAGATTTGAACTGGTGACACGAGGATTTTCAGTCCTCTGCTCTACCAACTGAGCTATCCCGACCATTTCCTGTGCATCATCCTAGCGGAGTACTTGTATCTATGTCAATGAAAAGAACTAAAAAAGTCTTAACAAATTGTACCTAGCTCCTCAATTTCTTAGATCTTCAAAACAAAAAGAAGACTTTCTTTGTATTGTAAATGTAAGGATAATGATATGGACTGTGAATGACTCAATAACGGGGATTCCTTGAATCTATACAAATGAAATTGGATTGGAAGAAGAAACGAGGATTTCTATTCGGATCCGTTTGTGAAAGAACAGAGTGAATGAAATGAGAAAGATATTGAATTTTGGTTGAACTGAACCATTGATGAAAAAAAAAAAAGAAGATAAAGAAATAAGAGGAGGTAAAATGGGCTTTTCTTGGGGATAGAGGGACTTGAACCCTCACGATTTTTAAAGTCGACGGATTTTCCTCTTACTATAAATTTCATTGTTGTCGGTATTGACATGTAAAATGGGACTCTCTCTTTATTCTCGTCCGATTAATTTTCAAAAGATCTATGAAACTCTGGAATTAATCATTTGATCAATGAATATTCGAATTCTATTTCAATTTAAACTTCAATTGGAAAATGGGAATGGATTCAGAATAACTCTTCCTTTTTTCATAGATTTTTTGATCTTTAGAATGATTATTTGATCTCTATCATTCTAATTAATATAGAATGAATCTAAATATCGAAATAGAGGGTTGTGATTAATCTTTCCTATGTCAGTATGTTTTCCTATGTCAGTATGTATTAGGTATATAAGCTTATCCTTTACTGTCATTTCTATCATTTGATAGAAGGATTTTTGCTACTAACGTAACGTAGTCAATTTCATTCGTTAGAACAGCTTCCATTGAGTCTCTGCACCTATCCCTTTTTATTCAAATTTTACATTTTTTATAAAGATTTGGCTCAGGATTGCCCATTTTTAGTTCCAGGGTTTCTCTGAATTTGGAAGTTACCACTTAGCAAGGTTTCCATACCAAGGCTCAATCCAATCAAGTCCGTAGCGTCTACCAATTTCGCCATATCCCCCTTTGCTTTGATATTTGATATGATACAAGGATCTAATTGTAATTCCATACACCTCTTTCATTGATCTTGGAACTGTTGAATTCATTAGGTAAGGATTCTTGTATCGAAAAAGTGTATGCTGCTATTTTATTTTTTTGGCCGTCTTCCATTCTATCATTTCATCTCTATTGGATGAACCCTATTTGTTTCAATCCGAAATTATTCTATCATTGATGTATCCGCAATTCAATATAGATAAATATATCCCACATATATCTATGCCTTGACTCCCCCTTCTTTTTTATAGCGTAATTAAAAATAGTAGAACGCTCGATATTTATTTATTTTTTTTTTTTAACAATTCGTCCTCTTGTGTATAATGATAGAATACAAGTTTCTATCAGTTTTAGTCATGGATTTACATTATTCGAATAGAAATCAATAGAATATGATTCTATTTAGTTTTTCACTATTTATCTATTAGGATATAGATAGTTTCTTTATGTGAAATTTAGATTTAGATTTATAGTATAGTTTTTTAGTTACACCATTAGAATGAGAATAAATGAATTATTTATAATATGATTTTAATTATCATAAAATAATCATATTAATATTATTGAAGTGAAGATTTAATTTAAGATTGTATTTATTATTTATTGTATTGATTTCATATTCATCTTCATATTAATCATATCATATTCAAAATAGTAAGAATTTCATTCGAAATTCGATTTTTTTAGATTTTCTATTATTTAATATTTAGAATTATTTTATTTTAAAAATTTTTAATTAGAAATTCTAATATGATAATTTGATTAATAGGATAATATGAATATGGAATTGAATTTATATTTATATATCTAGATATAATATCTAAATATAAAGAATCTAAAGATTTTTATTTTCTATTTTAGAATATAGAATCTAAAATCTATAACTAATAACTATAAATAGAATAAATAAGAATAGAAATAGAGAAGAAATTTAAATAATCAATAAATGAAAAAAAAAAAGAAGAATCACCAGGTAATAGCTAAGATCCGAGAGTTTCCTATACACTATTGATCTTATATCCGCCCGCTTAGCTCAGAGGTTAGAGCATCGCATTTGTAATGCGATGGTCATCGGTTCGATTCCGATAGCCGGCTCTTTTTCTTTGCATGATTGAAAATATCTACTCTCGCTTTCTCTAAATGTCGAGTTATTATGTCATGGTAACTTGCAGCTATAGCTATGAATAAAAAAAGTTAACTATATCTTTACAGAAGAAATTTGAAAAGGTAGCCTTCGCTTGAACTTCACTATATTATATATACAAAAAATAAAAATATTGATAAAATTTATTTCATTCTGCTTTGTAATACTTCAGTAGATTGTGTTTTGCTTTGCTGATCCTTTAGTTCAGTCTGAATTTATTTTATATATTTTATAATATTTTTTTATATTTTAATTTTAGATTTATATAATATTATAATTATTAATATTCTAATTATAATTTTTTTTTTTTCAAATGAAAGTGAATCAAAAAGGGAGCCTTTATTTATATGTCTCGTTACCGAGGACCTCGTTTCAAAAAAATACGCCGTCTGGGGTCTTTACCGGGACTAACTAGTAAAAGCCCCAGATCCGGAAGTTATCTTCAAACCCAATTGCGCTCGGGAAAAAGATCACAATATCGTATTCGTTTAGAAGAGAAACAGAAATTGCGTTTTCATTATGGTCTGGCAGAGCGACAATTACTTAAATATGTGCATATTGCTGGAAAAGCCAAAGGGTCAACAGGTCAGGTTTTACTACAACTACTCGAGATGCGTTTGGATAACATCCTTTTTCGATTAGGTATGGCTTCGACCATTCCTGGAGCCAGACAATTAGTTAACCATAGACATATTTTAGTTAATGGTCGTATAGTAGATATACCAAGTTATCGTTGCAAACCCCGAGATATTATTACTACGAAGGATAAAGAAAGATCGAAAGCTCTGATTCAAAATTATCTTGTTTCATCCCCCCGCGGGGAATTGCCAAACCATTTGACTATTGATTCCTTACAATATAAAGGATTTGTAAATCAAATCATAGATAATAAATCGATCGGTTTGAAAATAAATGAGTTGTTGGTCGTAGAATATTATTCCCGTCAAACTTGATTCTAACGAAAATAAAAAAAGCAAGGTTCGTACAATTTTTACCCCCTTCTCTGAAGTAAATAGAGTACCTTGTCTCATTCACATATCAAAAATGGATCGACAATAAATAGGATTCTTTTTCTTCTTTTCAATATCAATACAATATCTCTATTTGTATTTTACGTATCACAGGCTCTAATTAGGGATAGAGAATCTCTATCAAATAAGGACTGTTAGAATAATGATATCAATTATTATTTGATTTGATACGTAACGTTGATAAATGAAAAGAAAAGGAGAGAGAGGGATTCGAACCCTCGGTAAACAAAAGTTCACATAGCAGTTCCAATGCTACGCCTTGAACCACTCAGCCATCCCTCCTACGGAATCTTATTCTTGACCAAAAACCGAATTAAGTAGCGAGCCATTCATCTTAATTGTAGTACAGGTATGACCGCCTGGTGGTTCCATAGGAAGAAAAGTTTTTTTTAATTTCATATTTATCAACAGCAACTTCTTTCATTAGCTACCCCATGATCTATTCAAAATTCATAAATTGTCCGATTCATTTTTTGATTTCAACTGTATGGCGTGGCACATATACGTTATGCAAACAAAATAAAATTAAAATAATTAAAATAAAGGATGGTTACCTTATTTTTTTATCATGGAATGATTATTCAATTCTTTTTTCTTTTTATAACCAAATAAAAACTTATCGAGTTATCAAAATCAATACATAGGAAACTTGGTTATTAAACTTAGATGAAATAGTAATAGTATACTACTAAATTGGAATGAAATATAATCTGATTCAACTATTTCATTTCATCTTTGTCAAAAGGGAGGACAATTTGTGCTCCACGTTTTTCCAATTAGTCTGTTTTTATGTTATTTTGTACTGTACAATTCCTTTTTTTGTGGGATCGTTTTCCCCGAAGGGGAATGAAAATAATTATAGAATGAATTGATAATTATGCCTAGATCTCGAATAAATGGAAATTTTATTGATAAGACCTCCTCAATTGTAGCCAATACCTTATTACGAATAATTCCGACAACTTCAGGAGAAAAAAAGGCATTTACCTATTACGGAGATGGTGCGATTTGATTCTTTTCTTGTTTTTTTACCCCTCAGTTTTACGAGAAAAAGAACGTAGTTAGGAATATAAAAAAACAAATTAGTGAAAGAAACCTACGCTTGGTGAAGGTGAAGTTTAGAGATAGAGCAATTCCTTCTGTCGTGTATCCTCGATTGATGCAGCCTTAGATGCTTCAATTATCGATTTTAGTATTGAGCGAAAGGTTACATCTATAGGTTCTTTATTGGAGGTCAATCCTACTTAATTAGTATCCATAGGTGGCATTGTGGAAAAAGCACTACACCTAGGAATCAACAACACGAAAACTTTGTTATAAATAACCCTTTTCCTTATCGGTATCGGGACTAACAAGAATGGTTGGGAAAACTAAGATCCATCTCATTCGTGCTTTGGGTACCCGTATAACCATCAAAGACCGTTGAAGTGACTAATTCCTGGAAATCGTAAGCGTTGAGTACAAAGAAATTGTTGGAGTTACCATTTCTATCTATCACTAATACGATTGGTGGTAAGAAAAAACCTCTTGTGGGAAGGCTGGTTAGAAATTTCTTGTAAAAATACCAGCTCCTGTCAGTTCATAATGAGAATAGTTAAATTTTGATTACATGAATTATTACCTTTAGTACTATGCACAGAAGGGAGGAGCCGTATGAGATGAAAATCTCACGTACGGTTCTGTAACGGAGATTCTTTTACAAGAATGAACGACCGTAACGGATGTCGGCTCAATCCGAAGGAAATTATGCAGAAGCTTTACAGAATTATTATGAAGCTACGCGACCAGAAATTGATCCCTATGATAGAAGTTATATACTCTATAACATAGGTCTTATACACACAAGCAACGGAGAGCATACAAAAGCTTTGGAATATTATTTCCGGGCACTAGAACGAAATCCATTTTTACCACAAGCTTTTAATAATATGGCCGTGATCTGT